GGGTACTATACTTTCAGGTTGGGGTAATTCCATAATAGACGCCTGTTGGCATGCCAACCTTCCTTTTCCTTTCAGGACCTATACTAAAAGAAAGAGAATTCAGTACTTATTGGTCCTGAATATCTTAATAGGACAAACCATCCCGTAGATCTCTTTGTTTACTTCAGAACAAGACAATTAGAGTTAGTCTCAGTCAACAAGCTCAGTCAACAAGAATGTTTAGTATTGATTGATATTAGGGGATGTTTCAGAAGATCCCCTAATATCAATTTGAGACGAAGAGAAAGAAAGTATCTATTTTATTTAGTTATTCGGTTAAACCAATGATTCGTTATTGGAAGAGATAGCAACAACCATCTCGTCCGGGAAAAGCCATTGTTTTCTCAACAATGTCTTTGTCATTTCATCCAATAGCGTTCCATTAGATAGAAAGAGATTTGATAAATATTGATAACTCTCCAATAGAGTATTAGAACGGAAAAATCCATTCGAAAATGAACTATTGGTTCTAAGCCATCTCTGTCGATGAATCAACAATTCAAAATGCTTTTCTTGTGTATTCTTCATAAACCAGGGTTGATTTATATATTTCCAATATTCTTTTTCTGTTTGGGAAGTCAGAAGTACCCTTGACATCTCTTCATCTGCAAAGAATTCTCGATGTGAAAACACAGAAACAAAAGTATCATCTTTGAATAGCAAAAAGAGTGGATCCGCGGGTTCCCAAATGAATTGGCTTATTCGAAAAACGCCTTGTTCTTTGGAAGACCTATCTCGTGTCTGGTACTGCATGGTTTCACCCTGCAAGAACTCCGAATCGTTCTCTTGAAGCTCATCCTCTTCATCATAAATGATCTGCTTGTCCCGAAATGACCTCTCCCAATAGGGAAATCCCAATTCATTGGATCTTTCGATACAATCAAATAAAAAGCCCCAAGGGCGCCATATTCTAGGGGCCCAAACTATGTGATTGAATAAATCCTCCTCTATCTGTTGCGGGTTGAGGACTCCTCCCCCTTCTTCAAATTCCGATTCATATTTTTCATCGAGAAATCTCTGATCAACGATAGAATTAGATCCATTTTTAATCATATTTAAGGGATTCCTTGGTTCGGGCCGAAGAAACAATGTCACTCGATCATTATCAAACTGACTGCAATCTTTTTCTGTCCGTGAGGATCCCACCAGAGCGCCTTCTACTTCTAATAGGCCATGAAGTAGATCAGAATCATTCTCAACGAGTCTATAAGAAGTGATCCCATTTTTTTCCTTAGGTTCCGGTAGAGACCAAAGGTCTTGAGCGACCGATCCGGCAGAACAACTTAACAGATAAAGAAGTATCGTTAATTTCTTCATGCTTGTTCCAAGTTCGAAGTACCATTTGTATAAATAAGAATCCCCCTCGTTACATGATTTCTTCTTCATATAAATAGATATAGGATCTATGGAGCAATTACTTAGAAGTACATTTTGTGAAACAGCCCTTCCTACCTGATAGAAAAGGATCCCATGATCCTGAACCGATCTTATCTGAGATCGCAAATCCCAAGTTTGTTTATGAAGAGCAGATCTAATTATATTAGTGTCTATTATCGATTTCTTTTGTATAATACTAATTGATAGGGCCTCATTGGTAAGTGCTACAAGATCTCGTACATTGGAACCCATCGTTATGGACCCAAATCCATTAGTATGGAACATTTTCTTTTCCAAGTGAAATCCCCTTGTATATGAAAGAGTAAAAAAGTTCTTTCGTTGTTGTGGAATAAGAAGCCTTCGTATCTTAATGCATGTATTTAATTTATTCGGAGCGATTAGAGCGGGATCTACTTTTTGGGGAATATGAGTCGAAGCAATAACAAGAATATTTCTAGTTGAACATCTTTTACTATCCCTAGAAAGATAGTTCACTAATAGACCGAGGGATAAGTCATTGGACTCATTCATATTCAGATCATGAATGTTTGGAATCCAAATTATACAAGGAGACATTGCTTTTGCTAATTCGAATTGAAGGGTGATCAAAAATCGGTCTATTTCCGGTATAAGATCCCTAGGTAGCACATCCTTCATAGTTATAAACTTGAGCTTCCTATCAAGGTCACGGTCGAAATCCTCACTATCATCACTATCGTAACTATAGTACCTATCCTGATCCTCGTTACTAGGTAAAAGACTGTAAATGGTACCCTCTTTTTCATCAAAAATTTTCTCTTCACTATCATTCTCATCAATATTAAAACCCTTAGGATGGTTATCCAGGAACTTGTTCAGAAATACTGTAATGAAAGGAACATAAGAGTTTTTCGCTAGGTATTTGACCAAAAAGGATCGTCCAGTTCCTAGAGAACCAATCACTAAAATACCCCCTCCTAGGGGTAGGGCTAAGCGGAGCGAAAAGGGTTTACTATTGGATGGGAAATCAAAACTACTAGCCCCACACGGGGTTTGTGAATAAGTGATTGTCTGATAATGAGCAAGGAATATCCGTCTTTCTGCTAAGCAGGATGGATTGAACTCATAATTCATTAGATCCTTTTTATGAATGTCAATTAAATATCGTAAGTAAATTGTTCCCGGTTGTTCAATCATTTGATAACCAGAGTTATTCTTTTCTAAATGATCACTATGAGTCAGACTCAATAGAATTTGATCAATACCTTTTTCTGCCGTTAAGGTAGAGAACTGAACCAAGAATTCTCTTTCTTTATCAGCAATCAAATCACTGTTCGAGATCCAGGATTCTATTTTATCATCAATCCAATCACTATTTACCTTTTTTCTTTTTCTTATGAAGGAATATATCAATTTACTTGTATGACTTAGATGTCTAGTATTTCTCGAAAAAGCTATTATATTGATAGGATTTGGTATAATACTTATGAGATCGATGAGATTAAAATCTTTCTTCTTAGAACGTATGGATTTGACCTCATAAATGGCACCACCACCACCACTGCCAGAAGCAGAACCTCGTCTTTCTTCTATAAACTTTCCTAATTGTTCCGTAACAACTAGAAAGAGATTCTTTAACCAGAAAGAATTAAGTCCCGATGTAGGATACCTATCCAGAAGTTTTCGCAACTCAATCATGTAAGATGGAATCAGAAAAGATTTGACCTGTTGGAACTCTGCCTGTAACTCACCATAGAATCGAGAAACAAAGAGAAGATGTGTAAAAATGAGATATCCAGTAACAAGAAGAAGGAAAAGGATTGAATACAAGAACTCCCGAATATTTAGCCATCTCAGATATGTCGATGGTGACTCATTATTTCGATGAAAAATTTCTTCGCGCAGAAGATTATGGAAAGACTTACTAGAAATCTCACTTATCAGATTCCATTGTGAAAGACACAATTTTTTCTGAATAATTCCTGATAATATATCTGATCCATGCATAATATCATGAAAAATGGATATAAATTTTTGAAATTTTTTACTACTACTTAGTATCGTCACTAGGTCTGAAAAAGTATCTAAAAATATTAAATTTAGATATTTGTGCCCTGTCGAGGTAAGTAACCATGGTATATATCTTTTGAATCGATTCAATTTTGAGAGAGTTGAAAAAACACTATATCTTTGAAAGGTTCTATACATCTCCCCTTTCTCAAGGGATTGTTTTAAATAAGGACTACGTTTTTTCCTCTTTTCCGATGGGAAATATTTCTCAGAATATGGAGTTTCAATCAAACCCATGTTGGAATTGAAATTTAGATACTTATGCAAGTTCTTCCCTTCTGAATCAGGTAGATTCATATTTGAAAGAGGTTGACAATCAATTCTTTCAAAATGGACTTTCTCTTCCTCTGTTAGAGGTGTTGCAGAAATGTCTGCGATCGAGTAACTAGTTCTATCGTCACCACTTTGTGGAAAATCCTTAGGTATTAAAATGTTAGATACCTGTAATTCGATTGGTGAAATAGTATCTCTCTCCAAAAAAGCATGTTTTTTTTTACCGCCGCACAAAGAAAATTTTTTGTTTCGACTGAACAAGATATTGAGGAATTGGCCATACAGAAAATCATAATTATTGATACAGGCCCTTTCCACATAAAAAGAGAATCTTGTGTTCCAATGGAAGCCTAAATTATATGGATTATTCAAGAATCGCAGTCGATTTGCTTTATAAAAAGAGGATATCAATGAACTTCTATGAAACGGTTTCACGGGATTCAACCAATTGTCTTGACCGTGGGATATCATTGAGAAATAGGAATCCGTCATCCTATTTGGTATCTTTTTGAAAAAAAATGGTGATATTGGTCCTCCATTGATCAATAATTTCGATTTTTGGGAAGTATGGTAGTCATCCAATAAGAAGGGTTTACTTTTTTTCAAATTACCTATTTGAAGACCTATTGATTCTAACAACTGATTACAGAGTGTATCATTCGGACTTTTCAATTCATAGATGTGGATCTCGGACCTATGAACGGGCATACTCCCGAAACTCACAAAGAAAAAAGGAAATGAGTTAGACAAAAAGAGAAGAAACTTGGACAAAAAGAAAGAAAGTGACTTAGATAAATCTTTTTTGTCGATAACCTCAGACCAATTCATTGAATATTTATTAATACGTAATCGATCAAATACTACTTGAAAACGGCTATTCTGCTCGGAAATGAAAAGGTCCAAATTTTCCTGGAAATTCTCGGTCCCATTGGACCATTTATATCTATATGCATTAGGATCCCTATTAATGGATCCCTCGGTTCGAGAAATCCAAAAAATAGGATCGAACCTTTTCTTCTGATTCTTTTTCCAATTTGATAAATGTCGGTTGATCGTGTATTTCATTATAGTTCTATGATTCATAGTATCTTTTTCTATTTGATACCTTTGAATTCCATATTCGAAGTTGCGATCGAATCTAGTCTTTTTAATGAATTGATTCCATACATTTCTTATGTACCCATAGATACTATATTGTATTTGAATCAGATTTTGGATCAATCTATATTGATAGACTGCCTCCATTATGTTGTTACTAGTAAATACCACTATTTTTGGTTTTGAATTTTCCAAATCATTCCCATAAGAGGTGCGGGCCCATTTTTTTATGATCCTTTGATAAAAAGATTCATTCTCTTCATAAAAAAGAGGAGGTAGAACCAATAAAGATTTCTTTTTTGATTCATTCCTGAATACCTCATTTAAGAATCGTTTTGGATCCAATTTGAAAGAATCAATAGAAAAAGAAAATCGCTTATGATACACCAAATACGGCTCGGTTATTGATAGATTCAATAGATCCGCCAGTTGGTGAAATCTCTTTTCTGATTCCAAATAGTGGTGGTGTAACATGTATCCCCCCCTGTTCCGGTACTGGAATAGATGCAATAAACCAAAAAGTGGGTTTTTGTTCAATAAGGAAATCTTATTGGAACTTTCAAGTTCATCCTTCGTAACCATATTACATCCTGGATCGGATGAAATAGGATGAATTGAGACAGTCTTTTTTAAATACATACTTATTTTGACTATATTTTCTATTTCTTTATTTTCCGATCGCCTGGAAAAAAGAAAAGAAACATCTTGTTCTTTCTTTAATAATTTCTGATCTCTACTGGACCTTTCAGTAGGATTTGAATCCAGATGAAGTTCTGACCATCTATCAGAAAAAAAAGATCTCTGAGATATATTTTTTTCTTTTGGAAGATACAGGAGCGGGACAATCAACCTATTGATATTGGTTGAATCTTTTGAGTCTTCCAATCTATTATCATTGCTGGGTCCAATGGAATTAATAGGTATAGGAAGAAGTCCTGTCAAATAGAAATTTTTTCTTTCGATCATCTTTCGATTGTTAATACGATATAGAAGGATCGCTACTACAAAGAATACTACATTATTGATCGTGAAATATCGATTCCTTGTTAAACCCTGTGAATTGCGTGAAAGTAGGATACCCCAAATTCGGGAGTCCAAGAGTTTGATAAAACTCTCTTGATAGAAAAAAATGTGAATGAAAGATACCGCTGAATTAATTAGAGTCCATGAATATAAGAAATCGCGAGAAATCCGGATCTCTCTAAATATCTCTCTCAATTCGAAAACCCAGTATTTGAATTGATGCATTTGTATTTAAACCTCCTATAATGCATTGATTTATCTAAAAGATTTCACTTCAATTGGAATTTGGTTATTCACCAGGTACGAGGATTCCCCCGAAGCATCCATGGCTGAATGGTTAAAGCGCCCAACTCATAATTGGCGAAGTCGTAGGTTCAATTCCTACTGGATGCACCCCAATGAAACCCTCTCTCCAAAAAAAGAATTCAATTAGATTATTATTTTTTAATTACTAAACTTCAATTAGATTATTATTATTAATTAATTATTTTTTATAATTAAATAAATAATTTAAATAAATTGAAATTTATTATTACTTTACTTCAATTATTATTATTACTAATTACTAAACTTCAATATAGATTATTATTTAAATAATTAATTAAAATAATTTATATATATAAATATATATATATTTATTATAATTAAATTAATTTAATTAATTGGAATGGAATAATTTCTGATCTCTACTGGACCTATCAGTAGGATTTGAATCTAGACCATCTATCAGAGAAAAAAGAATGATTGGATCTGTATCAATGGAATCTCATCATCCATACATAACGAATTGGTGTGGTATATTCGATAAAATAAATATGAACAATAAAAAAACTAGTAGTCTTATTGAGACTAGAACTCATAGGGAAGAAAATATATTTATGAATGGAATAAAATATGCAGTATTTACAGACAAAAGTATTCGGTTATTGGGGAAAAATCAATATACTTTTAATGTCGAATCGGGATCAACTAGAACAGAAATAAAGCAATGGGTCGAACTCTTCTTTGGTGTCAAGGTAATAGCTATGAATAGTCATAGACTCCCGATAAAGGGTAGAAGAGTGCGATCTATTAAGGGACATACAATGCATTACAAACGTATGATCATTACGCTTCAACCGGGTTATTCTATTCCACCTCTTAGAAAGAAAAGAACTTAAATTAAAAAACACTAAATAGCATGGCGATACATTTATACAAAACTTCTATCCCGAGCACACGCAATGGAGCCGTAGACAGTCAAGTGAAATCCAATTCACGAAATCGTTTGATTTATGGAAAGCGTCGTTGTGGTAAAGGACGAAATGCCAGAGGAATCATTACCGCAGGGCATCGAGGGGGAGGTCATAAGCGTCTATACCGGAAAATAGATTTTCGACGGAATGACAAAGACATATATGGTAGAATTGTAACTATAGAATACGACCCTAATCGAAATGCATACATTTGTCTCATACACTATGGGGATGGTGAGAAAAGATATATTTTACACCCGAGAGGGGCTAGAATTGGAGATACCATTGTTTATGGTACAGAAGTTCCTATAAAAATGGGAAATGCCCTACCTTTGAGTGCGGTTTGAACTATTGATTTACGTAATTGGAAGTAACCAATTAGGTTTACGGCGAAACCTAGAAATCGATCACTGATCCAATTGGAGTATCTCTACAGGATAGACTTCAACAGAAAACTGAAGAGTAACGGCAGCAAGTGATTGAGTTCAGTAATTCCTCATATAAAATTATTGACCCTAGATATATAGTAATATGGAGAAGACAAAATTGTTTCAAGCACCGACAGAACAAGAAGCGACACTTGTTTCAAAGAGGGGAGGAGACAAGGGTTATTCACATTTCATTTGATGGTCAGAGGCAAATTGAAAGCTAAGCTGTGGTAATTCTAAGGATTCCCCCCGGGATAAATAGAAATGTCTCCTACGTTACCCGTACTATGTGGAAGTAGCGACGTAATTTCATAGAGTCATTCGGTCTGAATGCTACATGAACAACATAAGCCAGATGAAGGAACGCGAAGACCTAGGATGTAGAAGATCATAACACGAGTGATTCGGCAGATGCAGATTTAGATTCCTATATTATAAATATACCCACTCATGCGGTATTTCATTATTCCATATATATAAGAATAAGAATTCTACGATATAGAAGATCCATCTGTATAGATATCATTATCTACATCCAGAAAGCCGTATGCTTTGGAAGAAGCTTGTACAGTTTGGGAAGGGATTTTGATTGATCAAAAAGAAGAATCTACTTCAACCGATATGCCCTTAGGCACGGCCATACATAATATAGAAATCACACCCGGAAAGGGTGGACAATTAGCTAGAGCAGCAGGTGCTGTAGCGAAACTGATTGCAAAAGAGGGGAAATCAGCAACATTAAAATTACCTTCTGGAGAGGTCCGTTTGATATCTAAAAAATGCTCAGCAACAGTCGGACAAGTGGGCAATGTTGGGGCAAACCAGAAAAGTTTGGGCAAAGCCGGATCTAAACGTTGGCTAGGGAGGCGCCCTGTAGTAAGAGGAGTTGTTATGAACCCTGTAGACCATCCCCATGGGGGTGGTGAAGGGAGGGCCCCAATTGGTAGAAAAAAACCAGTAACTCCGTGGGGCTATCCTGCACTTGGAAGAAGAAGTAGAAAAAGGAATAAATATAGTGATAAATTGATTCTTCGTCGCCGTAGTAAATAGTGTTAGAGTAGACAGTATAAATAGTAGAGTAGAGAAAATCGAATTTGTTTCTTCGTCTTTACAATACAAAATAAAAAAAAAATAAAAGAGTGATTTACTATGACATTAAATAATATGATTTTATTTTCTTAAATATAAGAGGAAAAATTCACTTTTTTGTAAATTATAAGAGGAATAATTAACTATGGGACGTTCACTAAAAAAAAATCCTTTTGTAGCGAATCATTTATTAAGAAAAATTAATAAGCTTAACACAAAAGGAGAAAAAGAAATAATAATAACTTGGTCCAGAGCATCGACTATTATACCTACAATGATTGGGCATACCATTGCTATCCATAATGGAAAAGAGCATTTACCTATTTATATAACAGATCGTATGGTAGGCCATAAATTGGGAGAGTTTTCACCTACTCGAAACGTCCTAGGATATGCGAAAAATGATAATAGATCTCGTCGTTAACATTTTTTTTAATAGGTTTATTCTGCAGCAGCAAATGCTAGTCACAATCTAAATTTCAACGAACTAAGTCAATGAGTCATAAAGATATATAACAAAAAGATAAAAAAGTAGACAAATAAGTCGTATCATTTTATATGTAGTGAGGAATTATGGGACAAAAAATACATCCGCTTGGTTTCAGACTTGGTACAACTCAAAGTCATGATTCTATTTGGTTTGCACAACCAACAAATTATTCCGAGAATCTAAAAGAAGATAAAATAATACGAGATTGTATCAAGAATTATATACAAAAAACGATAAGAATATCCTCTGGTGTCGAGGGAATTGGACGGATAAAGATTAAAAAAAGAATCGATCTGATTCAAGTCATAATCTATATGGCAGTTCCCAAGTTATTAATCGAGGGTAAGCCTCGAAGAATCGAAGAATTACAGATAAATGTGCAAAAAAAACTGAATTGTGTGAACCGAAAACTCAACATTGCAATTACAAGAATTCCAAATGCTTATAGAGACCCTAATATTCTTGCAGAATTTATAGCCGGACAATTAAAAAATAGAATTCCATTTCGTAAAGCAATCAAAAAAGCTATAGAATTAGCTGAACAGGCGGGTACAAAAGGAGTTCAAGTACAAATTGCGGGACGTATCGACGGAAAAGAAATTGCACGTGTCGAATGGATCAGAGAAGGTAGGGTTCCTCTACAAACCATTCGAGCTAAAATTGATTATTGTTCCTATCCAGTTCGAACTATTTATGGGGTATTGGGGATCAAAGTTTGGATATTTCTAAACAAAGAATAATAAACTTTTTGGTATCTTTAAGCTTCCATCTTTGGATAAAACAAAAAATGAGGAATTCTTAATATATTCTTATTACAAAAGAATAAATGACAAATTTTATAAGATTCAATAAAAAATTTTAATAATTATTTAATAGGGAAGGAATTGCTATGCTTAGTGTGCGACTCGTTGGTTTTTTTCGAGTGGTTCAATTAAAACAAAAATTCTACGAATTTTTTAATAAAGAACTAAAGAATTAATAACCTACTCATCGCTTCGCATTATCTGGATATAAAGAACCCGTTCAAATAAAAAATCTAAATAAAGATATATGTGGTTATATAATTATAGCAACTGAAAACGGAAATAAAAAAGAATCTGATTATGAGTTGTAAAGCAATAATAATATACAGATAAAGGAAGAGGTGAAAGAAAGAAAGAAAAAAAGATATCAATGATATAGAATTCTAATATGTAAAGGTCTATGGGTCATCTCATAAAAGGTAGTGTAATAAAGCATCCATATTAAAAATTAATCCATAATGGATGAAATATATTCCTAGAATAAACGAATCCAGAGCCGCGAATCAATAAAACTGAGAAGGTTGATTCAACAAAAAAGAATAAAATAAATAATAAAATTTTATTAAAATAAAATCTTATTAATAGAGGCTCCATTGTAGAATTTAGACCTAACCATAAATCGAAAAGCGATGGGAACGACGGAACCTGTGAATACCTAAGATAATTTTTTTTTTATAAAAAAAAAGTAAAAAAAAAAACAAATCTTAATAATTCATTAGGTGGGATGGCGGAAGAAACTAAGAACCATTCATTGTTTTTTGAGGAATTGTGGACTAACCCTACATTCCATCTGAAATTGATAATGAAAGAGTAAATATCCGCCCGCGATAATTTTTTTTATTTCAAAATTTTTTCCAATCCGATATGATAATAAAAAAAACAAATACAGATTCCTTAGAATCTTATACCAAAACAATATATATCAAAGCAAGATATACAAATTTCTAATGGATGTATGTTATTTTATATTTTTTTATCGGTTAAATATTTTTGAATCGATTCATTCGTGAGGAGCCGTATGAGGTGAAAATCTCATGTACGGTTCTGGAATAGAGATGGAATTGAGAAACAACCATCAACTATAACCCTAAAAGAACCAGATTTCGTAAACAACATCGAGGAAGAATGAAAGGAAGAGCCTATCGAGGTAATCGTATTTGCTTCGGAAAATATGCTCTTCAGGCACTTGAACCCGCTTGGATCACATCTAGACAAATAGAAGCAGGGCGCCGGGCAATGTCACGAAATGTCCGTCGGGGTGGACAAATATGGGTACGCATATTTCCAGACAAACCTGTTACAGTAAGACCTACCGAAACGCGTATGGGTTCGGGAAAGGGATCTCCCGAATATTGGGTAGCTGTCGTTAAACCCGGCAAAATACTTTATGAAATGAGTGGGGTCTCAGAAACTATAGCTCGAAAAGCTATTTCAATAGCAGCATCGAAAATGCCTATACGAACTCAATTCATTCTTTCAGAATAATCATTCGAAAGAAAGAGGTCTTTAGTATGAAAAAAATTGCAATTGTGGATTTCTTTTTTTTTTTTTGAACACAGAATATTTTTTTTACTTCAACTTTTTGACTGAAAGATAAAAAAAAATGATATGATTCAACCTCAAACCTATTTAAATGTAGCGGATAATAGTGGAGCTCGCGAATTGATGTGTATTCGAATCATAGGAGCTAGTAATCGACGGTATGCTTATATTGGTGACATTGTTGTTGCTGTAATCAAAAAAGCAGTACCAAATACGCCTTTAGAAAGATCTGAAGTCATCAGAGCTGTAATTGTACGTACTTGTAAAGAACTCAAACGTAGTAATGGTATGATAATAAAGTATGATGATAATGCTGCGGTTGTAATTGATAAAGAAGGAAATCCAAAAGGAACTCGAATTTTTTGCGCAATACCTCGAGAATTGAGAAAGTTAAATTTTACTAAAATAGTTTCATTAGCACCCGAGGTATTATAATTATAATACGAGATCATGATATAGGTATATCATTTAATAATTAAATAATAAATTTAATTAATATTTCAAAAAATAAATCAAAATAATAATATAATATATATATAATATTATAGATAGAAAAAATAAGGAATGAAATATATATATTTATTATTTATATATTCAAAATTCTGAATTCTATAAAAAAATAGAATTCAGAATTCCAAATTAGTATAATAGTATTAGTATAATAGTTTATTTTCTAATATTCTATTTTTTTTTTTAGTTTTAGAATATTCTATATATATGTACATTATCCTATTAGATTATAATAAGATTTTCTATATATAGAGTATTATTATTATATTCTCATATTCAATAATGAGATATTTTATTGAATCAAAAAATGGGAGCACGTTGATTATATTGAAAGTAAGGAACAACAATCATTTTCATTTATCATGGGTAAGGATACCATCGCTGATATAATAACCTTGATACGCAATGCTGACATGAATAGAAAAAGAACAGTTCAAATACCACTTACTAATATTATCGAAAACATTGTTAAAATACTTTTACGAGAGGGTTTTGTTGAAAACGTCAGAAAACATAGGGAAAACAACAAATACTTTTTAGTTTTAACTCTACGATATAGAAGAAATAGGAAAGGATCATCTAAAACGTTTTTAAATTTAAAACGGATCAGTACACCAGGTCTCCGAATCTATTCTAACTATCAACAAATTCCTAGAATTTTAGGAGGTATGGGGATTGTAATTCTTTCTACTTCTAGAGGTATAATGACAGATCGAGAGGCTCGGTTAGAAAGAATCGGCGGAGAAGTTTTATGTTATATATGGTAATTTTTCGGATATTCTTATATCCGAATTATTATCCGAATTATATAAAAAACTTCTATCCATTCTTGTCAATGGAGAGAGAAAATACAAATTTATAATATTACTTCTAATCCTAATACATTAGTGAATGTGTCAAGAGGATTTAACTAGAATAGAAATAAAAAAATTCATGAAGATTTAATTACTGAATAACTTCTCAGGGTATATTCCAGGTTCCTTTAATAGAAAAAATAGAATTGAAATAAAATTCTGGGCTATGTTTCCAAGAAAATTCGACGTACTCTTCTTTTATATGTATACGACGATACAATACGATGACCGAGAAAGTAAAAAATGTAATAAGGAAACCCTATTTTCTTCCAATAAATAGATTCGGCATTAAGTTAAGGAATGATAAATATGAAAATAGGAGCCTCTGTTCGTAAAATTTGTGAAAAATGTCGATTGATCCGCAGACGAGGGAGAGTTATAGTAATTTGTTCCAATCCAAGACATAAACAAAGACAAGGATAATATTTTCACAAAACAAAAAAGGGCTTTCTTTTTTAAAGAAAGTACCGAATGCACAAATCAATAAATATTGAAATTCAAAAAATCGTATTATATTAATAGTTAATTCACTTAAATATTAAATCAAAACAAAAATATAGTATAGATTCTATATTAGAATCTATTCTATGTTATAAGTATTATAACAAATATTATATTATTGCTTGATATTTCAAATCTATCTTAGTAGAAATAGAATAAAATTAAGATAGAAAATAGTAAAGAATCCGTTTTTGACAGGAAATGGATATATCCATATATTTCGGACTTATATTTTTTAAAATAATAAAATATGGCAAAACCTATACCAAAAATTGGTTCACGTAAAAATGGACGTATTGGTTCGCGTAAGCATCCTCGTAAAATACCAAAGGGTGTTATTTATGTTCAAGCTAGTTTCAACAATACCATTGTGACTGTTACAGATGTACGGGGTCGGGTGATTTGTTGGTCCTCTGCCGGTTCGTGTGGCTTCAAGGGTACACGAAGGGGGACACCATTTGCCGCTCAAACCGCAGCAGCAAATGCTATTCGAACAGTAGCAGATCAAGGCATGCAACGAGCAGAAGTCATGATAAAAGGTCCCGGTCTCGGAAGAGATGCAGCATTAAGAGCTATTCGTCGAAGTGGTATACTTTTAAGGTTTATACGAGATGTAACCCCTATGCCACATAATGGATGTAGGTCCCCTAAAAAAAGACGTGTGTAAAACTAAAAATAAACATTAAAGAAAGAGATTTCAAGAGAAATAAACAATTTTTGATAAAAATATATAACTATGATTGGGGAAAAAGTAAAAGTATCTACTCGGACACTACAGTGGAAGTGTGTTGAATCAAGAGTAGACAGTAAGCATCTTTATTATGGACGCTTTATTCTGTCTCCACTTATGAAAGGCCAAGCTGATACAATCGGCATTGCAATGCGAAGAATTTTGCTCGGAGAAATAGAGGGAACATGTATCACACGTGCAAAATCTGAGAAAATACCACATGAATATTCCACCATAGTAGGTATTCAAGAATCAATACATGAAATTTTAATGAATTTGAAAGAAATTGTATTGAGAAGTAATCTGTATGGAACTCGGGACGCGTCTATTTGTTTTCAAGGTCCTGGATATGTAACTGCTAAAGACATCATTTTACCACCTTCGGTGGAAATCGTTGATGATACACAACATATAGCTAACCTAACAGAATCAATTAATTTGTGTATTGAATTACAAATTGAGAGGAATCGGGGATATCGTATAAAAACACTAAACAACATTCAAGACGGAAGTTATACTATAGATGCTGTATTCATGCCTGTTCGAAATGCAAATCATAGTATTCATTCTTATGTGAATGGGAATGAAAAACAAGAGATACTCTTTCTCGAAATATGGACAAATGGAAGTTTAACTCCTAAGGAAGCACTTTATGAAGCCTCCCGGAATTTGATTGATTTATTTATTCCTTTTTTACATGCAGAAGAAGAAAACTTAAATTTAGAAAACAATCAACACAACGTTACTTTACCCCTTTTTACTTTTCATGATAGATTGGTTAAGGATAAACTAAGGAAAAATAAAAAAGAAATACCATTGAACTCCATTTTTATTGACCAATTAGAATTGCCTCCCAGGATCTATAATTGTCTCAAAAAGTCCAATATACATACATTATTGGAACTTTTGAATAAGAGTCAAGAAGACCTTATGAAAATTGAACATTTTCGCGTAGAAGA